TTTTTAATTCTAGTGATTGACGTGGGAGAGGTTGAGTAAGATTAGAGATACACTAAAATTTCCTGAACTACATCTCACCCTCCCTCTTTTTTTCTTTTCTCTTTTTTTCTTTTCTCTTTTTTCCCTTTTTATAATTCTAAGAAAGGGATGAAAGAGAAAGAATAAAAGTGGATTCAATTGCAGATAAAATCAAAGTAGGGTTTAAGATTGGAATCCTCTTAATAATAGAGTGAAAGTGGCATACAAGACCCTTAACTAAATGTAATGGAATACCACTAGAAATAGAGTTAATTGTATTATTTATTAATTATACAACCTATTGATTTGCAACGAAATCTTTCCTAATTTTTTCCTTTTTCTTTAGATAAAAAAAGAGAAGAGTTGAGTCAATCAAAAATACAAGAGGAGTTTCATGGCCAAGAGCAAAGATGTACGAGTAAAGATTATTTTGGAATGTATCAGTTGTGTTCGAAACAGTGTTAATAAAGACTCAAGAGGCATTTCCCGGTATATTACGCAAAAGAATCGATCCAATACACCTAGTCGATTGGAATTGAGAAAATTCTGCCCCTGCTGTTACAAACATACAATTCATGGGGAGATAAAAAAATAAATAGATAGAATAAAAAACTCGTCTGTCACCCCCTATTCCAAGGAACGGTAAAAATGACATATTATAATATATAAAATAAATTCTAATAAAGACACCAAACCCTCTATTTTGAATTCGAATTCATTTTTTTTTAATCCGACCAAAATAGGATTTCGGGAGAAGGAATAAACAAACCATGGATAAACCCAAGCGACCCTTTCTTAAATCTAAGCGATCTTTTCGTAGGCGTTTGCCCCCGATTCAATCGGGGGATCGAATTGATTATAGAAACATCAGTTTAATTAGTCGATTTATTAGTGAACAAGGAAAAATATTATCAAGACGGGTAAATAAATTGACCTTGAAACAACAACGATTAATTACTAGTGCTATAAAACAAGCTCGTATTTTATCTTCGTTACCCTTTCTTAATAATGAGAAACAGTTTGAAAGAACTGAGTCGACTGCTCAAACAATAGGTTTTAGAACCAGAAATAAATAGGCTTAGCTTACTTTTCAATTGAATCAAATCAAAATTCCAATTAGAACTAAAAATAGGTTGGTGTTTTTGCGATAATCTAAATTGGATTCTTGTGTCAGAATAAAAAAAAAGAATCGGGAAAGAAGAAATCTTTTTTTATTGAATTCCTTTGTTCATTTTGACAACTTTATCTTAATCTTATCCTGTTTTATCATACTATTTTCTACTCTACCTTCCCGGAGTTCAGTCTCCGGGGACTTCAACTCAAATTACTCCAATGGATCCAAGATTTCATTGGAAATCATATAAAGACAATTCCTATTTAATATAGCTATTTGTGCAAGTATTTTACGATTTAGAAGCAATTGACTTTTGTACAGATCATTTATTAGTCTACTATAACTTAAGGATACCCCTTTCTCACGAATTACTGCATTTATCCGAGTAATCCACAAACGACGAAAGTCTCTCTTTTTCTTATTTCTATCGCGATGAGCCGAAATTAAAGCTCGTATTTTCTGTTGAATAATAGTTCGAGTAAGTCTTGAATGAGCCCCCCGAAAACTGGATGCAAATAAACGCATTTTTGTTCTACGTCTTCGAGCTATATATCCTCGTTTAATTCTAGTCATTGAATAAATGAAACTTTGATGAATAACTAATTGAGTTCCTGTCTTTCAGTTATTCTTTTTCCCCTTACTTTATTTATTAATAACAAAACGGATTCTTCGGATGTATAAAATAAAAATTCCAATGACTTTTGCTACTATAACCTTCCCAACCACAATTTTTTCTTATTTTGAAGTGAACTGTATAGAAATAAGAAATTTTTATTGATATCTAGTATCAATAACATAGATTAGATCTATATAGAATAGATAAATAGAAATGGATTAAAGAATAGAGTGGTTCCATCGTTTCTATGGTGACTTCTTAAACGGTGAGGTCCTCTCTATACACCGGAGCTTCTTCCTTCGTTTAATGAATCTTATTTTTATTGGTAACTTGTACAGTTCACACCTTTGTGTGGCTCTACCTATGCATTATCCAGTAATAGGTCTTTCACAATGAGATCTACCTATATAGTAACGGTATTTAATTCTGAAGGTTAGCTAGGTAGCTGATCCTGTTAGGCCGTTCTTGCAAGCATAATATTTCATTTTAAAAATGAAATAAGATTTCCCCGCTTAATGAATAACCTTTTGTTACCAATGGGGAATTGCTTCTCAGCTTAAATTAAGGTGATTGGATTTGCACCAACGGAAACCATAAATTTCATACGCAATACGGGGATATAATATATTTTATCCAGTGAATGGAAAATTCATTTTTGTATCCTCTTTATTTGTACTGATCATGCATACAGATTAATACTGGTTGTTATTGGTTCCTTTCTTTTTGTTCCAGTCCATGATCTGAACGAGTCGCACATACACCCTAGTACATGTTCCTCGGCGCTGAGGACACCCCTTAAGGGCGGGGGATTTCGTAACATTTCGGATTGGCTGTCTTGTGTTTCTAATAAGTTGTTTAATAGTTGGCATGCTGAATGATATACAGACTGAGCTGGTTTAGATCGTTCCTAACCGGATGCTTATGCTTATGAATTTCTTCTGTTTAATTTAATAATAGAATAGTAATATAGTAAATGGGGTAAGAAGATAAAGAAAATCTCAATCCAATGGAGAATTTTTGTGAAATCCTTGATATTTTCAGTCAACTGCTACAAGATCTACAATTCCGTGAGCTTGGGCTTCTGTTGCTGACATAAAAACATCCCTTTCCATGTCCTCGGATACAACCCAAAAAGATTTACCTGTTCTTTGGACATAAACCATTGTGATGGTTTCGCGCAAGTTCAGTAGTTCTTCCGCTTCCAGGATAAATTCTCCCGTTTGTGACTCATAAAAAGAACTCGCAGGTTGATGTATCATTACCCTGATGATATAAGATACAAAGGGGTTCTACTAGCTCGCGGAATGAGAAAGAGACTAACACAAGAAAAAGATAGAACTGTACAAGCATCTTTTGGGTATTGCATACAGCTCAAGAATGGAATTTCCTACCGAAAATAAAATAGGATTTATCAGACCCAGATCGATAAATGATCCAATTACCACCCTTCCTTTTGGAGGAGTTTTAAATACTATGATGGTTCCGTTGCTTTCTATATTTATATTAGAATTTCTATTTAGTCCGTCTGTGATTCAGCAATCCCAAAGTTTCTTTTTGATCCGAGCAAATATGGAAAAGTGGTTCATAACATAAATATTATATTATTAAGAGCTTTTTCGGCGTGAAAAAAGTTTGTGACACTGAGATTCCGATAGATAAAATCGGAAATACCTTAGTATTTCATACTACTCTTTCGATACATAATTGAATGTTTTGAGAAAATTATTTTCTCATATCGAATTCGAAGTGCCATGCTATTATTACTCAAGATTCTTATTTCATATGGCGAAGGCATAGGCTTCTTTTTTCTCTCAAATAAAAAACTCATTGGCGCCAAGCGTGAGGGAATGCTAGACGTTTGGTAATTGCTCCCCCAACTAGGACAAAAGATCCCATTGAAGCGGCTAATCCCATGCATATTGTATGTACGTCTGGTGGCACAAATTGTATGGTATCATAAACTGCTATTCCGGGTATTACCCATCCACCGGGAGAGTTTATAAACACATAAAGCTCTCTGTTACGGTCCTCTATAGTGAGATATACCAGAAGACCAATAAGTTGATTCGAGACCTCATTATCAACCTCTTGCCCTAAAAAAAGTAATCTTTCTCGATAAAGTCGGTTGATTAGGATAAAATTATATCCCTTAGGAACCGTACACGCACCTTTTGATGCATACGGGTCAAAAGAACCGTGAAAAAAAAGACTCAATGTATAGATTACGTTTACTGTTCTTTTTTTTTTCAAAATAACAATCTTTTTTAAGAAAGAAAAGGTTGTGAACCTTTCACTCTAATACTAATATATATATATAAAGGATTCATTAAATCCGTTGAATTTACTTCTCATTGATTTATTGTTTCATCGGGATAGACTCCTCATCACGATGTCATTTTCTTGTTCCTGAATGGGCCTATTGAATTTTTTTAGGTTTATGCTCTACTCCAGGTAAAAAAAGATAGGTCCGATTTTGGTTTGCGCATATAGGACAAATTCGCTATTACCACGTCTTTGTTGCTACTCATTCAATTTATCCTGTTTTATTTAATGGATTAACAGAGATCATTCTTTTTTTTTTCGTATATTATAAGAAATAAAATAATTTAGAACGAGGTATCACTAATCAATAAACTAGTAAAATATATACTATGGTAATAAAGAAAAGGATAATTAGAAATAGAAGCCGCAATCATCGGTATATTACTAAGTTGGGTTTTTCTAAACAGAGCCTTTAGAATTTGATTGGTACAACCAAGTCAACCATAAATTTATCTAATTGATAATGTTAATCTGGATTCCCCTAAAATGGATCTAATTTCATTTCACGCTCCAAATTATTGATAATTCAATCAATCTTTCTTGGGCGAATAAGAGAATATCTCGATCGGCGGAGAGAATGGGGAAATACCATATGACCCAATATATCTGACAAGTCGCACTATATGTCAACCCAGGATGCGTCTTCCTCTCCAGGACTTCGAAAAGGTACTTTTGGAACACCAATAGGCATTAAATAAAAAAAAAATGAAGTACTCTATTTTACTTTGATGTGGAAACGTAATAGTGGGTTTATTTTATTAGCCTCATAATAGAATAGTGGTCTTTAGCATCTGATATTTTATCTTTTTATCTTATAGATTGGATAAGTTACTTCATAACGGAAGTCGGAATGACTAACTCAAAATTATTACAAATACACTCGTGGAATGATGAACAAGTAGGGATCCATTTGCTCCTAGAAAATAGGGTAAACCACCCATTGCATATTGATACTTATCGGGTATAGAATAGATCTGCTTCTCTTTGTTCCTACAAACAGAATTGTTCCATTATTCCCAATAGAATCGAACAAATAGGAATACGATAATTCACAGAAAGGGGGGTCCCTAGTATCAATTTTTCCAATGCAATAAAGTTACATAGTGTCTATTTTTCTTTCAGAAAGGGGTATTTACATGGGTTTGCCTTGGTATCGTGTTCATACTGTTGTATTAAATGATCCTGGTCGGTTGCTTGCTGTCCATATAATGCATACAGCTCTGGTTGCTGGTTGGGCCGGTTCAATGGCTTTATATGAATTAGCAGTTTTTGATCCCTCTGACCCCGTTCTTGATCCAATGTGGAGACAAGGTATGTTTGTTATCCCCTTCATGACTCGTTTAGGAATAACCAATTCATGGGGCGGTTGGAGTATTACAGGAGGAACTGTAACAAATCCGGGTATTTGGACTTATGAAGGAGTCGCTACGGCACATATTCTGTTTTCGGGCTTGTGCTTCCTGGCCGCTATTTGGCATTGGGTATATTGGGATCTAGAAATCTTTTCTGATGAACGTACAGGAAAACCCTCTTTGGATTTGCCCAAGATCTTTGGAATTCATTTATTTCTTTCAGGAGTAGCGTGCTTTGGTTTTGGCGTCTTTCATGTAACCGGTTTGTATGGTCCTGGAATATGGGTGTCTGATCCTTATGGACTAACTGGAAAAGTACAATCTGTAAACCCAGCCTGGGGCGTGGAAGGTTTTGATCCTTTTGTTCCGGGAGGAATAGCCTCGCATCATATTGCAGCAGGGACGCTGGGTATATTAGCGGGCCTATTCCATCTTAGTGTCCGTCCGCCCCAACGTCTATACAAAGGATTGCGTATGGGTAATATTGAAACCGTCCTTTCCAGTAGTATCGCTGCTGTCTTTTTTGCTGCTTTTGTTGTTGCAGGAACTATGTGGTATGGTTCCGCAACTACCCCAATCGAATTATTTGGCCCTACTCGTTATCAATGGGATCAGGGATACTTCCAGCAAGAAATATATCGAAGAGTCAGTGTTGGGCTAGCCGAAAATCAAAGTTTAACAGAAGCTTGGTCTAAAATCCCTGAAAAATTGGCTTTTTATGATTACATCGGCAATAATCCGGCAAAAGGGGGATTATTCAGAGCGGGTTCAATGGACAGCGGGGATGGAATAGCTGTTGGGTGGTTAGGGCACCCCGTCTTTAGAGATAAAGAAGGGCGTGAACTTTTTGTCCGTCGTATGCCTACTTTTTTTGAAACATTTCCAGTTGTTTTGGTAGATGGAGACGGAATTGTGAGAGCCGACGTTCCTTTTAGAAGGGCAGAATCGAAGTACAGTGTTGAACAAGTCGGTGTAACTGTTGAGTTCTACGGCGGCGAACTTAACGGAGTCAGTTACAGCGACCCCGCTACTGTGAAAAAATATGCTAGACGTGCTCAATTAGGGGAAATTTTTGAATTAGATCGTGCTACTTTGAAATCCGATGGTGTTTTTCGTAGCAGTCCAAGAGGTTGGTTTACTTTTGGACATGCGTCGTTTGCTTTGCTCTTCTTCTTCGGACACATTTGGCATGGTGCTAGAACCCTGTTTAGAGATGTTTTTGCGGGTATTGACCCAGATTTGGATTCTCAAGTAGAGTTTGGTGCATTCCAAAAACTTGGAGATCCAACTACCAGAAAACAAGCTGTCTGATACAACATTCCTGGCGTATCTTTTGCTTCTTTAAATTTCTTTATTTATTTTAGAGAAATCCTAATTTGAATCATTGCCATTTCTTTGACTCTTGCTTTTCCTTATCCGGAAGATGATTCAAAATAAGCAGGTATGGAAGTTATAATTGTAAACTACGATCGAACCTATGGAAGCATTGGTTTATACATTCCTCTTAGTATCGACTCTAGGGATAATTTTTTTCGCTATCTTTTTTCGAGAACCGCCGAAAATTCAAACTAAGAAATGATTTTTCCTTATCTCAATCTCAAGTGAAGTAATGAGCCTCCCAAAATGGGAGGCTCATTACTTCAACTAGTCTCCGTGTTCCTCGAATGGATCTCTTAGTTGTTGAGCGGGTTGCCCAAAAGCGGTATATAAGGCGTACCCAGTAAAACTTACAAGTAAACCAGATACAGAGATGGCGACTAAGGTTGCTGTTTCCATTATTATAGAATTTCAAGATCATAATGAATCTATGATAAGATCGTTCGTTTATTTACAACAGAATAGCATACAAAGTCAACAGATCTCAATTACTACAATAAGATTTATGGCTACACAAACCGTTGAGGAGAGTTCAAAAGCACGTCCAAAACAAACAGGTCTAGGAGGGTTATTGAAACCGTTGAATTCGGAATATGGTAAAGTCGCTCCTGGATGGGGAACTACTCCTTTGATGGGTGTCGCAATGGCTCTTTTTGCCGTATTCTTATCTATTATTTTGGAGATTTATAATTCTTCCGTTT